GAAAAATAGTTGAACCAATTCCGGGAATTCCGTATTCAAGTCAATGATGCATTACATTAATTATATTCATAAAATTTTTTCTAAAATAATAAAAATCTCAAAATATTTAATTCTATTTTTTTCTTATTTCTTATTAATTTAATAAAAAAATAAAGTAAAAGCGGGTAGCGGGAATCGAACCCGCATCGTTAGCTTGGAAGGCTAGGGGTTATAGTCGACGTTGATTCATCATTTTTAACGTCTCTAATTCAAAACTGAACGTGAAACTTTGGTTTCATTCGGCTCCTTTATGGAAGATGTATAAATTCCTATATTAAGACATGAACGAAAAAAAAATTCCACCCATAACATCTATGTCAGCTTTTCTGTCTGAATGTATTCAGAACAACCCGCTTTCTAGACGATCCCTATAGAAAAGAGGGGGATTATATTATAACAACCTTTCTAGTTACTTCGTTCTCTATTTCTATGTGAGAGAATCCTTAGGAAAAGCATTTTGTTTCTACCGAGCTAAAACAATTTGTCGATGTCTCTAGTAAACCAAAGTCATTGTTTAATAGCCATTTTGCTTCAATTTCCGTAATACAAATTCCAAATTAAAGATTTAGTTACGATTAGAAAGCCACTTTCTATCTTTATCCATGGATCCTTTACTCATACTTATTGAATTAGAAGTATTGATCTAATTAAAAAAAAAAATTATGTTTCGTAATCTCATAATCCAATTTTTCAATTTTTAATTGATTCTTGGATACAAATCACGAGAATGTATATTCTTCCTCGAATTTTTCATTGCGAGGTAAAGGATTAAATCCTTTTAAGAAATAAAGTTTTTGGTCGGAATGAAATATTAATCAAACCGAAAGACCCCTTAACTATATAAAGGATTATAGAACGAATCACACTTTTACCACTAAACTATACCCGCTACAATCCGATTATTGTATATAAATGAACCTTTTGTCGAACAAGAAAATGGGTCGTAATAAAAAGTGAAAAGAGTAAAAAGAAAGGATAGGATCATAAAATAATCATGAAAATTAGAGCGTTTACGTGTTGTATCAGAGAACCCAATGAGATTCGGAAAAGAGAATTCATTAAATTTCAATAACTAAAACTAAATAACAAGTGTTTTTTTGCCGGAGGTTTTTGACCTAGACGTCTCGACAAAACTACTTAAGCCATAACATACATGAAAATGTATTGTGCAAGAATCCACAGTTCCCTTTTTGTTATTTATTTACTTTACTAATTTACTAAAATAAAAGGAATAAAGAAAATAAAGAATAAATATAAAAAATTAAGATAAGAAACGACACTTTGATTCGATATCATTTGATTCTATATCATAGAAATCAAATGAGTTTTTATTTTTCCAATCGTAATAACAAGCAAGTATTTTAGTTTTCAAATAAAAAAAAAATTATTTATGATTCGTTGGAACAATAAATGGCGGGCCCGGCCTGGTCAGTACTTAGCCGGGCCGTGGAACTAAAAAGCACTCTCGGATGAAAAAAAATATTATGAAGGGCTCTTTCAATCCTTATTTTTTATAATGTAACATAGTATTATCCTTTTTCAATTGGGAGGAGAGATGGCTGAGTGGACTAAAGCGTCGGATTGCTAATCCGTTGTACGAGTTTTTCGTACCGAGGGTTCGAATCCCTCTCTTTCCGTTTTTGTTGATGACTTGGTATTTTCTTTCGAATTTTTCGCGAGCTCTTTTTATTTTTAATAGTTAAAAATGTGTAATAGATAAAATCCTACTAAGAACATTTTAAAATCAAGCAAGGAAAACCTTATCTTTTATTCTTCACGTCCAGGATTACGTCCTGGATCATTAGACAGGAATCCGAAAATAAAGAGAGAAACAAAGAATATCACTACCGTGTAAACAAATAGTTTGAGAGTAAGCATTACATAATCTCCAAGATTTTTTTTAGGAAAAAAGAGAATAGATTCTCCGTTTTTATACCGCATACCCTACTATTTTGATTTTTTATTTTGACACCAAGAAATAAAGTGGGGTGATCCAGATTTTTCGCGGTTGTACAAGAATTTCAATATTTGAATTGAGGGTGTAAGACTTATCTGATCTTATCAATTCTTTTCTTTGAATTTTTTTTTTTTCAATAAATCATGAATTTGTCTAGACATTATTAAATTAAAGATATCATCGAAAACTTACAGCAGCTTGCCAAACAAAGGCTAAGAGAAAAAAAAACAGGGGTATTACTGGCATAACATCTACGATTGGATTTAAAAAAGCGTAGGCCTCGGGCAATTTGGCGACGAAAAAACTACTTGAATAAAGAGCAGAATTAAGACAGATACAGATCAAACTAAATATATTAAGCATAACAAACATTTTGTTCTTGAGGATAATTGTATTTTATTTATTTTGATTGAGTTATTAATAAATTGAGTTTTTTATTATTTTATTATTATAAATATGTTATTATTCATAGAAAAGAAAAATGAATAAAAAGAAAATAAGATAGACCAAAAAACTTTCTTTGATTTGAACTCACCCAATCAAAAATCTTTCAATTCTCAAATCAAAAGAGAATAGAATAAACCATACTTTCATACAATATCTTAATTGAATTATATGTAATGATCAATAAATTCTGTTTAATTCTACGTCTACATGTATAAAAATTCTAGTAATCTATTTTATAGATAATAGATATTTAGACTTGAGTTGACGAACAACCAGTACCAATATTAGTGTTTATTAGTGTCGACTAGAAATGGGGCGTGGCCAAGTGGTAAGGCAACGGGTTTTGGTCCCGCTATTCGGAGGTTCGAATCCTTCCGTCCCAGAACATAACTGACCCACGATCATTTTATTAATCTATAATTTTATTAATCTATAATAAAAAATAAAATATATATCTATATCATAATCTATATCATAATAAAATATATCAAAATAAAGATTGTCTTTTCGACCAGTCTTCCGTTTAGGAGTATAATATTGTTATAGAATGCGATTCTTAATTTCTTTTTTTTTTTTTTTTATTAATCATATCTTTTTCACAAATTTAATCGAGTTCAAATAACACGCATATGAAACGAAATTTGGATTTGTTAAATATTACAGATTTTACAATATGAAATATGAAAAAATAACAACCTAAATCTTCAATCTTTCCTTACATCAGTCTTTTTTTTTTATTAATCATTGATGGTTTAATCCAATATGGATTTATCTTTCTCTTAATGATGATAAAAAGCGAATGGTACTTACTGTAAAACCTTATGCAAATAATGATTATTAGGGTAGGAAACTATTCAATCAATTAAATCTTTTTAATGATTTCTTATGAGTTCTTGGTATTCTAAGAAGTGTGAAATTGTTGAATTTATCCTATCACGTTACTTGAAGATAGAGATTCAAAATAACTTGTTTATTCGTGTTTATTTATTCATGTTATGTTAGTTATAATTAAAAAAATAATTATAAACAATGGGGTTAAATTGATTGAATTCTTGTTGAGACTTCGTCATACATTATCCATTCTTCATATAGAAGAAAAAAGTATAGATTATTATGTACCGACCGAACCGATGATTATTCACGATTCCATAATTGAATCAATTACATACTGGTTCCAAACTGAAGGAATGTTATGGTAAAACTTCGTTTAAAACGATGTGGCAGAAAGCAACGTGCGACTTGAAGGACATGATCAGCTGTGGATTCTTACATCCACCACTTTTTTATATTATATAGGAACGAAAGTGCTCTTGGCTCGACATCATTTGTTCTGTTCCACTGGAACCCTCATTTTTGAGAGTGTTGCCATGTAAATAGTACACGATGGAGCTCGAGTAGAACGTATTGATTAATTTCTCAAGGGCAAGAATCTAAGGTTAGTATCGATCAATAAATTGGAACAACTTCGTAAGTCTATTTTAGATATATAAATCTAAAGGATCCAATTCGATAAAATTTAAAAGTTAATTTTGTTGGAATTGGTAAAACTCTTTTGATCAAATCAAAAGTAAAGTGTATTACGTAGGAATCAACCATTCATACGATTCTTTGATAGAAAGAAATCACAAAAAATGGTATGTTGCTGCCGTTTTGAAACGATTTAAAGATCACCGAAGTAATGTCTAAACCCAATGATTCAAGGCAAAGATAAAGATCCTGGAACAAGGAAATACCGTTTTCAATTGTCTCAACAACCAGATCATATTTAAGAATCAAAATAGATTCTAAAGGAGACAGACAAAAAGGGTTAGAGACCACTCAATAAATTTAATACCTAAAAGGTTTCTTTTGAGTTATTTGAGAGTTATTCAACTTGAGTTATGAGGATACAAATATTTTTTTTTTTGGGGGGGGGGGGGGGAAGACTAAGAAAAAGTATTTAAACTAAAATMAATAATATAATKAATTTKATGATTTTATGGATCTATTTGATATTATGATTCTATACATAGACATAATTTAGAATTTTCTCGAGCCGTACGAGGAGAAAACTTCTTATACGTTTCTAGGGGGGGGGGGTATTGTTCATCTATCCCAATGAGCCATTTATCGAATCGTTGCAATTGATGTTCGATCCCGACGAGAGGGAAGAGATCTTCGTAAAGTGGGTTTTTATGACCCGATAAAGAATCAAATCTATTTAAATGTTCCGGCTATTCTATATTTCCTTGAAAAAGGTGCTCAACCTACAGGAACTGTTCATGATATTTCAAAAAGGGCGGGGGTTTTTACGGAACTTCGCCCTAATCAACAAATATAATTCAATTAATGAAATAAAAAAAATGTGGATGATTTGTATATAGCCTTGTATAACCTTTTTGTTTCTTTGCTATTTCCTCTTTTGTTCTATTTATATCATACTAAATTATATCTATATCATACTAAATTTATTATTGTTACTATAAAAGAGTGTCTTTTATAACGACAAAAATCTATTTCTATTTTATTGATATAAATTTTATTGATATATATAAAATAGATAGAAAAAGATTAAGTG